ATTCTAACATTATCTATTAGAAAAGAGTTTTCTAGCATTTGACTACGTACCACTAAAGGATTTAATCGCAAACTTGACAGATAACCCATAAACGCGAAATTATCTTTAGATAATTGATTTATATTGACCTTTTGCGGTTGAAACCATATGGAAAAATAACATTGCCATAAATTAACAAAATAAAATTTCCATTTATTCATCAGAAGCGGTGTATCCTTTGTTGCCAGAATGCTTTTTCCGTGATATCTAACATAATGTATGAAAGGATCCTTGAGCAACCCTAGGATCGCCGGAAAATTATTAACAAAGACTTTTAAAAAATGTTGTATTTTTCCATAGAATAAAATTCGCTCAAAAAGGACTTCATAAGATGTCGATCGTAAATGAGAAGACCGCTTGCGTAGAAAAAAAAATATGGATTCGTATTCACATACATGAGAATTATATAAGAACAAGAAAAATCTTGGATTAAAAATTGATTTTTTTTTAATATCAAAATTCTTCCAATTGCAAGACTCGTATAGACAGAACCGAAAAAAATGCAAAGAAGAGGCATCTTTTACCCGGTAACGTAGGGTTTGAACCAAGATTTCTAGATGGATGGGGTAAGGTATTAGTACATCTAACACATAATTAAAATGTGAGAATTTGTCTTCTAAAAAGGGAAATGTTGAATGAATTGATTGTAAATTATAAGATTTTTTTAATTGTTTTCCTTCGAAAAAAGATCCTAATCTTAGGGAAAAAGGAATTTCTACAATCACTGCAAATAAAACAGATATCATTTGATAATAGAAAAGATTAGTATGCCCCAAAAAGGGATTTTGGTTCAAATCCTTAGTGGGAATAATCAAACGATTCTGTTCAGACATCCGCAAAATTAAGCGTTTCACAATTAATGAACTATATTTTTTGTTATAATCCGCATTTTCCAAGAAAATAGAGCGATTTCTATTTAATCTATTTAAACCATGATCATAAGCAAGTACATAAATATACTCCCGAAAAAAAAGTGGATATAGAAAACTCTGTTGCCGAGCCCCATCGAACTCTAAATATCCCTGAAATTTCTCCATTTGGATTGAAATTCGATTTGAATTGAAAGTAAAGTCTTTATTTTATTGAGTTCTGAAATGACACACAGTGCGATACGGTCAAAATGAGGTATTAGACTACGAAAGCATATAGATACCTCATAAACAGGTAGACTGCTAACCGGATTCTCTATCTTTAATAGGTTTCTGTTAGTTATATTATAGAATAACAAAACAAAAATGATTAGAAATCCTTTATTTTTTTAACCTAATCGCTCTTTTGATTTTGGAAAAATAGATATATTTTTTTATCAATATACTGCTTCTTTTACACATCCATCTCCAACCTAACCCAAACGGACTAGGGAAAAAAAAATAATTAGGACTCAAGAAAAATTTGATAATAACACGCAAGAAAAAAACCTTCCCATACCCGTATTGGGCACTAATCTATTTTTAACATTTAATTAGATCGGGTAATTTTTCAAATTACGAATGGAAGCTCGTTTCTTTTTTTTTCCTGGAATCAGGAAACCTGGTTTTTTATACATCCATTTATATTTATTCACTCGACCCAAATTGGAATTCCTTTTTTTTTTTTTTTCGACACCGAAAATAAAGTTGTACCGATCAGGAAAGCAAAAAAAAATGTTATCTGAATTCTCCCTTGATACGACATGCTATTTTTTCCATTCATTCCTTTCAGGATCAGTCGTGGTCTTACAAATTCTACCGTAGATCTGTACGAATCCTTTTCTTCATACAAATGTGTAAAAGATGCTAGTCGCACTTAAAAGCCGAGTACTCTACCATTGAGTTAGCAACCCAAAAAAAAAAAAGTACTGCAAATATGTAGATACAACCAGAATAAAGAAAAAAAACCAGTCATGTGTGCGTCCGGGATAAATAGATCTATTTCTCTATGAGAGAATTATATTTGGTCGATACACTGTTGTCAATATGATTATGAATTTTTCATAAAGAAAAAATAAAAAAAGCTTAACCCCTCGGTTTGTTAGTTCATACAATGAATAAAACCAATAAATATATTATTTTATATACAGTATTATTTTTTATACAAAAAATCTAAGTTTATTTAGTTGTTAACAGGGTTTTATTATTAGTATTCGTACCTTAGTAGGAATACTAATAATAAATCAAAATGCTAAAAAAAAAATGATGGAAGCGAAAGAGGAGGAAAGAAAAGAGTAGATAAAATTTGATACCAAGCTATATACGAGTCTTTCACATCCTCTTTTTTATGTTTCATTAATTAAATTTCGTTTTATTAAGACTTAATTCCGTAAAAATCCCTGCCTTCTTTGAAATATCATGAACTGTTCTTGTTGGTTGAGCGCCTTTTTTAAGGAAATCGAGAATAGCAGGAAGATTTAAAAAAGTTTGATTTGTTATTGGATCATAAAAACCCACTTTCCGAAGATCTCTTCCTTCTCTTCGAGATCGAACATCAATTGCAACGATTCGATAAACGGCTCATTGGGATAGATGTATATGAATAATACCCCCCCCTAGAAACGTATAAGAGGCTTTGGCCTCGTACGGCTCGAGAAAAATTAAATGAGTATGAAGTTAACTCTCTGTATAAAATACAAATATTAGATAGATTAATAAAAATATTAAATAAATTAGCCAGTATTGAAACCCTAAAAAGTTTTTTCCATAAAAAGAATTCGTAACATTCTTACTCTCGTAACTCAAGTTAAATAACTCTCAAATATCTCAACAGAGAATCCTAAAGTACTCTTTATATTGAGTAGTCTCTAGCCCTTTTTTTGTTTGTCTAATTTTTTAGAATCAATTTAGATTCTTCATTCTGATCTAGTTGTTCAAACAATTTAAAACTGGATTTCCTTGTTTCAGGATTCTTTATCCTTACTTTGAATCTTTGGGTTTAGACATGACTTCGGTGATCTTGAATCGTTTTATTAAAAAGGGCAGCAACAAGCCCCTTATTTTGTTTATGATTTCTTTTCTTTCTATCAAAGAAATCATACAAACGCTTTATTCACGCATGATAGACTTTTGATTCAAAGAATTTTACAAAAAATTTTTTTTTTCATTGTAAAATTGCTTGAAAGGTCTTTTTTTCAATATAAAAATTAAAAAACTTACGAAGTTGTTCCAACTTATTGATTCACACTAACCCTAGATCCTTACTCCTGCGAAAAGAATAAAAACTTTCTATTATCCTCGAGCTCCATCCTGTACTCTTTTTTTTATTCCAAAAAATATAACACAAAATGTCGAGCCAAGAGCACCTACATTCCTATATAAAAAGTGGCGGATCAAAAAATCCACAGCAGATCATGTCCTTCAATTCAAGTCGCACGTTGCTTTCTACCACATCGTTTTAAACGAAGTTTTACCATAACATTCCTCTAGTTTGTGTAATTGATTCAATTATGGAATCATGAATAGTCATAGTTTAGTCAGTATATCGTAATCTCTATGAATGGAATAGTGAATTTACGCGTAAAAGGTTCAGTCAGAATTCAAATGAATTCAATATCAGATTGTATATATGTAAAATCGAAATTGGAATAGAAATATATATATATATAAATATATACTTTTTTTATTCAAACTCTTAGAATCTAAGGTTCTACCTTATTTACCCGCATCACACACAAAAAAAGCAAATAGATTTTTTTTTATTCGGTTGAAATGATGAAAAATAAGTTGATTTTTTTTTTCGTTTCAATATTTTATTCTTAAAATATATTGTATTTTTAAACAGAAATAGAAAGATGGTGTACAAAGGCAATAGAAGATTTATTTCGTAATGGCTGTATTCTGGGACGGAAGGATTCGAACCTCCGAATAGCGGGACCAAAACCCGTTGCCTTACCGCTTGGCTACGCCCCATTTAAATTTTTATTCAAGACTACTAAAAGAGTAATATTCCTATTGGTTGTTCGTCAATTCAATTTCAGCCCAAATTAAATATAGATTACACTGGTGCTAGAGTTTTGACACGTATAGATAGCAAATCAAACTGCCTTTATTGATCATTACATAGAATTCAATTAAGATATTGTATGAAAATATTATTTCTTTAATTCTCATAAGAGAATTAAAGGATTTTTGATTGAGTAAGTTCAACAAAGTCTTTTTAGACTATTTTTCTTTATTTTTTCTTTATATAAAAAATATATTAATAACTCAATCAAAATTAAATTATCCACAAGAACACCAATTTTTGTTATGCTTAATATATTTAATTTGATCTGTATTTGTTTTAATTCTGCCCTTTTTTCAAGCACTTTTTTAGTCGCCAAATTGCCGGAGGCCTACGCCTTTTTGAATCCAATCGTAGATGTTATGCCCGTAATACCTCTTTTCTTTCTTCTCTTAGCCTTTGTTTGGCAAGCAGCTGTAAGTTTTCGCTGAAATTCGTAATACTGTCTTAGAAAAATTCACGGTTTTATTTCTTCCACCAATTCAAAAGATCAAAAAAATATTGACGTATGAACGAAGTCTCAATTCAAATATTGAATTTTTTGGTAGCCATACTAAATCTGGATCATTCTATTTCCTAAATTTTAACCTTCTTTTCCCTAAATGAAAGAACCTAATTAGATTCGAGCTCAAAAAAAAAAATAACTTCATTTTTTGGTATCAAAATTAGATTTTTGGTATAAAACTAGAGAATCTATTCTCTTTTTTTTTTTTTTTTTTAAGTAAGATCTTGGAGATTGTGTAATGCTTACTCTCAAACTTTTTGTATACACTGTAGTTATATTCTTTGTTTCTCTCTTCATATTTGGATTCCTATCTAATGATCCAGGACGTAATCCGGGACGTGAAGAATAAAAAAGAAAGGTTTTTTTGCTTTATTTAATTAGTGGAAATCTCGAATTTTATTAGTATTTTATCTATTACACATCATTAAAAGGAGAAAGGGAAAGAGAGGGATTCGAACCCTCGGTACGATTAACTCGTACA